GGAATCGATAGAAAAGGCAAATCCCCTATGATACACCAGATCCGGCCCGGTTATTGATAGAGTGAATAGATCTGCCATTTCTTGAAATCTCTCTTCAAAATCGTGGTGTAACGTGTATCCCCCCTTGTTCCGGTCATGGAATAGATGAAATAAATCAAAAAATGGATTTTTGTTCCAGAATGAAATCTTATTGGAACTGTCCATATCCGGTTCATCCTTCGGAACCATATCAGATCCCGGATCTGATGAAATAGGATGAATTGAGACGGTATTTTGTAAATACGTAATTATCTTGAATATATCAACCATTTCTTTATTTTCCGATCGCCTGGAAGGAACAAAAGAAACATCTTGTTTTTTCTTCAAAAATTTCTGATCTCTAGTGGACCTCTCAGTAGGATTCGAACCCAGATGAAGTTCTGACCATCTGTCAGAGAAAAAAGAACGAATTGATCTTGTAGGATTCACAAGAAATTCTTCGATTTCTTCCGGAAGCAGATGATTATTCATCTGCTTCTCACGTTCCGTGAATAGCCGGGACATTGAGGAAGATCCAAAAAGGCATTTCGGGAATCGATCTGATTCTATCTCTGTTCCTTCCGTTTGAAGAAAAGAAGGATCCCAAAGAATCGATCTTTCTTTGACTTTTAGTTGCTTAATCTCTCTTTGATCGATCAATGTGTGATATTCGGAATCCTCATTTCTAATGGAATCAAAATGATCTCTGGATTGATCAGAAGATCCTTTCAATTGGCTAGAATCCGTTACTTGAACGAAAATGGATCTTGATCTTGTGGAATCATATTGAATATTTGACAATACATTCCGTACCTTGCTAAAAAACCGATCCTTGTTTACCAACCGCACATTGTCTAACCAAATCAAATTATCTCTCGATACGTTCCTAAAAAAATCCGATTCGTGCTGATTCTTCCCCCAACTAACGAAGAGATCTTGGTGGAATTGCCACATATGAAATTGAGCACAATTTTGCAAAGAAATACTCCACTTGCACTTGTTTCTCGAGAAGAGATGGGAAACATGCTCAATATCATTTGATTGAATAGTTGCCTCAGCTCCTTGTTGTTTGAAGAAACCCCCCCCTTCAATTGGTCTTTTTTCACGAAAAGCAGACATGAGATAACAAATCAAGTCTTTCCCTAAGACTTCAAATAGCTGTCCCAAATTCAAGTTGATTATGTTTCGCTTCTTCCTCGGAGAAAGACGATCAAATAATTCCCAATCATGGTCCTTGCGGATCGGATCATCCGTATAGGATAAAAAAAGAAACTCCAGATATTTGCTATCTTTCTCTTTGAATGAGATCTCAATTCCAGCTACGGTTTCATTAGATACCTTACAACTAGAATCCCTCTTTTTTCCGATCCGGTTCCTCCACCACCGCGAACCCCGGTTAGATTCAGGCATGATACACTTTTTATTTATTGGGAGAACCCAAGTACTCTCTTGCGGATCCATGAAACAACTCTCAGAAATCTTTTTCCCTTTTGGAAGATACAGGAGCGAAACAATCAACCTATTGATATTGGAAGACCAAAAAGATTCTTCCAATGTCTCATTTCTGGGTCCAATGGAATTCATAGGTATAGGAAGAAGCCCCATCAAATAGATATTTTTTCTTTCGACCATCTTTCGATTGTTAATACGAGATATAAGGACCGCTACTACAAGCAGTACTACACCCTTGATCGTGAAATATCGATTGCTTCTTGAACCCTGTGAATCACGTGAAAGTAGGATACTCCAAATTCGGGGGTCAAAGAGTTTCATAAAACGTTCTTGGTGAAAAAAAATGTGAGTGAAAGATCCCACTGAATTGAATTTGATCCATGAATCTAAGAAATAGTGAGAATTCTTGATCTCTCTCAATATCTCTCTCAATTCGAAGATCCAGGATTTGAATTGATGTCGTTTCATTGCCTCCTCCTAAAGATTTAATTTAAATTGGAATTTGGTTATGGTTATATATATATATTATATTTATATACGATACGATGATTCCTGTTAAGTTATATACGATGATTCCTGTTAAGTTATATACGATGATTCCTGTTAAGTTATATACGATGATTCCTGTTAAGTATATACGATGATTCCTGTTAAGCATCCATGGCTGAATGGTTAAAGCGCCCAACTCATAATTGGCAAATTCGTAGGTTCAATTCCTGCTGGATGCACGCCAATGTTCAATAAGTCTATTGGAATTGGCTCTGTATCAATGGAATCTCATCATCCATACATAACGAATTGATATGGTATATTCATACCATAACATATGAACAGTAAGAACTATAATTCTTATCGATACTGGAACTCATAGGGAAGAAAATGGATTTATGGATGGAATCAAATATGCAGTATTTACAGAAAAAAGTATTCGGTTATTGGGGAACAATCAATATACTTCTAATGTCGAATCAGGATCAACTAGGACAGAAATAAAGCATTGGGTCGAACTCTTCTTTGGTGTCAAGGTAAT